AAATTTATGATCCATTTTTGCATGGGATCTCTCGCGGAAGAATCAAAAAATTACCCCTATTCCAAATCATAACCGAAACCTATATAAAAAATAATATAGGAGGATCTTGGATAAATAAGATTCATGGTATACTTCTGAAGATTAATTCTCACAAATTTGAGCAAACAATAGAAAAATTTAATAGAAAATCTTTGTCAATAGAGAAAAAACTTTCTTTTTTTTCAGAACCCCAAGAAGAAAAAATTAATTCCGAAGAAGAAATAAAAATTTTCAAATTTTTATTTGATGTCGTTATAACTGATAACAACGATCAAACTCTTATAAAAAATTTTCTTGATTTCCATGAAATCAAGAAAAAAGTTCCTCGCTGGTCATACAAATTAACAAGTGAGTTGGAAGAATTGGAAGGCGAAAATGAAGAAAATGTACCAACGGAGCCTGGAATTCGTTCAAGAAAAGCAAAACGTGTAGTGGTTTTTACTGATAAAGAGCCCCATAACGAGATTTATACTAATCTCAAAGATAATCAAAATTCTGATCAAAAAGATGAAATGGCTTTGATCCGTTATTCACAACAATCTGATTTTCGTCGAGAGATAATTAAAGGATCCATGCGCTCCCAAAGGCGTAAAACTGTTATTTGGGAATTTTTTCAAGCAAAAGTACATTCCCCCCTTTTTTTTGATAGAATAGATAAACTTTTTTGTTTTTCGTTTGATATATGGGGGCTAAAAAAAAAAATTCTTAGAAATTTCATGTGGAAAAACAAAAAAAACAAAAAAATTGATAAAAAAGAAGAAGAACAATCAAAAATAGAAGAAAAAAAACGGGTAGAAATTGCAGAAACTTGGGATAGCTTCCTATTTGCTCAAATAATAAGAGGTTCTCTCTTAGTAACTCAATCTATTCTTAGAAAATATATTATATTACCTTTATTGATAATAATTAAAAATAGCATCCGTATGTTATTATTTCAATTTCCCGAGTGGTCTGAGGATTTAAAGGATTGGAAACGTGAAATGCATGTTAAATGTACTTATAATGGGGTTCAACTATCCGAAACAGAATTTCCAAGAAACTGGTTAACGGATGGTATTCAGATAAAAATCCTATTTCCTTTTTATCTGAAACCTTGGCATAAATCGAAATTTCAATCATCTCAGAAGGCTCGACTAAAAAAAACAAAAGACAAAGGAGAAAAAAATGATTTTTGTTTTTTAACAGTTTGGGGAATGGAAACTGAACTACCGTTTGGTTCTGCCAAAAAAAAGCCTTCTTTTTTTGAACCTATTTCTAAAGAATTCAAAAAAAGAATCAAAAAATTCAAAACTAAGTCTTTTCTGGTTTTAAGGATTTTCAAAGAAAGAGCAACAATTTTCCTAAAAGTCGCAAAAGAAATTAAAAACTGGATTATAAAAAACTGTCTTTTTCTAAAAGGAAAAATAAAAAACCTTTCAAAACGAAATAGAATTCCATTATTTGGCCTGAGAGAAATATATGACTTAAATGAAACTAAAAAAGATTCAATAATGAGTAATCAGATGATTCATGAACTATCTGTTCAAAAAAAATCCATGGAGTGGACAAATTCTTCACTCAGCGAAAACAAAATAAAAAATTTGATTGATAGAATAAAGACAATCAGAAATCAAACAGCAGAAATTTCAAAAGAAAACCTAACTAATAGTTGTAACAAACCGCGTTATGATTCTAAAATAATTGAGTCATCAAAAAAAAGTTGGCAGACATTCAAAAGAAAAAATACCCGATTAATTCGTAAATCTGTTTTTTTTATAAAATTTTGCATTGAACAACTGTCTATAGCTATTTTTCTAGGTATCATTAATATTCCAAGAATTACTACACAACTTTTTTTTGAATCAACAAAAACAATTCTTGATAAATATATTTACAAGAATGAAGAAAATGAAAAAAAAAAAAAAAAAAATACCATTTATTTTATTTCGACTATAAAAAATTTAATATCCAATAAAAAAAAAATTCGTTATGACCTATGCTCTTTATCACAAGCATATGTATTTTACAAATTATCACAAATTCAAGTTAGTAACTTTTCTAAATTAAAGGCTGTTCTTAAATATAACATATGCATAACATCCCTTTTTGTTAAGAATAAAATAAAGGATTTTTTTCAAGAACAAGGAATCTTTCATTATGAATTGAAAAATAAAACCTTTTTAATTTCCGAAGTAAATCAATGGAAAAACTGGTTACAAAGTCATTCTCAATACAATTTACCTCAGATTGCATGGGCTAAATTCGTAACCCAAAAATGGAAAAAGAAAATAAACCAAGACTCTATAGTTCTAAATCCAAGTTTAACCAAAGAGGATTCATATGAAAAAAACAAATTTGATAATTACAAAAAACAAAAATTTTTTGAGGCCGACTCATTATTAAATCCAAAACATAATTTAAAAAAGGATTCTATATATAATCTTTTTTGCTACAAATCTATTCATTCTACAGAAAAAATTTTTGACATGTCTATAGGCATTGCTCTAGATAATTGTTTAGTCTCTTGTTTTCTAGAAAAATATAATATTCGGGGTATAGGGGAAATTCGGCATAGAAAATATTTGGATTGGAGAATTCTCAACTTTTGGTTTAGAAAAAAAGTAAATATTGAGCCCTGGGTTGATACCAAGAGTAAAAAAAAATATATTAAGACTAAAGTTCAGAATTATCAAAGAATTGAGAAAATAACTAAGACGGGTCTTGCCAATCAAAAAAGGTTCTTTTTTGATTGGATGGGAATGAATGAAGAAATACTAAATCATCGTATAACAAATTTTGAATTTTTTTTCTTTCCAGAATTTGTCTTATTTTCTAGTACATATAAAATGAAACCGTGGGTCATACCAATTAAATTACTTCTTTTCAATTTTAATGAAAAAAAAAATGTTAATAAAAAGATCACTCTAAAGAAAAAAGCTTTTATACCATCAAACGAAAAAAAATCCCTTCGATTTTATACTCTAAATAAAGAAGAAAAAGAATCGGCAGGTCAAGGAGAGCTTGAATCAGATAAAGAAAAAAAAAGAAATCCTGAATCAGCTCTATCAAACCAAGAAAAAAATATTGAAGAAAATTATGCAGAATCGAAGATAAAAAAACGTAAAAATAAAAAACAATACAAAAGCAATACCGAAGCGGAACTTGATTTATTTCTCACAAGGTATTCGCGTTTTCAATTGCGATGGAATTGTTTTTTTAATCAAAAAATTCTCAATAATGTAAAAGTATACTGTCTCTTGGTTAGACTAAAAAATCCAAACGAGATAGCGATATCTTCTATTGAAAGAGGAGAGATGAGCCTAGATATTCTAATGATTGAGAAGAATTTCACTTTTGCAAAATTAATGAAAAAAGGAATATTTATTATTGAACCTGTCTGTTTGTCTGTAAAAAACGATGGACAACTTATTATATATAGAACCATAGGTATTTCATTGGTTCATAAAAATAAACACAAAATAAGTAAAAGATACAAAAAAAAAAGCTATATTGATAAAATGGATAAAAAAAATAATTATGATTTCTTTGTCCCTGAAAATATTCTATCCCCTAAACGACGTAGAGAATTTCGAATTCTAATTTGTTTCAACTTAAAAAAAAAAAATGCGAGGGATAGAAATTCAAGATTTGATAAGAATATTAAAAACTTGACCACAGTTTTGCATAAAAAGAAAGATCTTGATAAGGATAAAAATAACCTAATTAAATTAAAATCCTTTCTTTGGCCGAATTTTAGATTAGAAGATTTAGCTTGTATGAATCGCTATTGGTTTAATACTACTAACGGAAATCATTTCAGTATGATAAGAATACATATGTATACGCGATTTCCAATTCATTAATGATAGATCCTTTTTACTATATATAATATATAAGTTACGGTATATGAAAACAATTGTATGCACAAATATGAGGGATTGTTTTAAATCCAATCTTTATACATGAGATTCATTTAATCAATGACATAGATACCAATCAGATCCCTAAATAAATTAACAGAATCCTCCTTTTTTAGATCTAAATGTAGACTTTTTTTTGATAAAATTAAGAATTAAGAAGTTGATAATTAAATTCAGATCCTTGTACAAAAAAACTACCATTATTATTACTGATCAGTAAAATTCATATCTTTCAATTCATATTAAAAAGGGAAGGATTTCTTTTTATGATAAAAAATGCGTTCATTTCATTTCAAGAAAAAAACGAAGAAAGCAAGGGATCTGTTGAATTTCAAGTATTCAGTTTCACTAATAAGATACGAAGACTTACTTCACATTTGGAATTGCACAGAAAAGATTATTTATCTCAGAGGGGTCTCCGAAAAATTCTGGGAAAACGTCAACGACTGCTGGCTTATTTGTCAAAAAAAAATAGAGTACGTTATAAAGAATTAATTAATCAGTTGAATATTCGGGAATTAAAAACTCGTTAAATTCCAAAATTGTGAATTAGTTAATTTTTTAGATCTTGAATTTTTTGATAAACGTCTTTTTCAGCAATCTAATTCATGCCAGAACGAATCAAGGAAAAACTTATGAAGAGACCAGTTACAGGAAAAGATCTTATGATAGTCAATATGGGACCTCACCACCCATCCATGCATGGTGTTCTTCGCTTAATTGTTACTCTAGATGGTGAGGATGTTGTTGACTGTGAACCCATATTGGGTTATTTACACAGAGGAATGGAAAAAATTGCAGAAAACCGAGCAATTATACAATATTTACCTTATGTAACGCGATGGGATTATTTAGCTACTATGTTTACAGAAGCAATAACAGTAAATGGACCAGAACAGTTGGGAAATATTCAAGTTCCTAAAAGGGCCAGCTATATCAGAGTAATTATGCTGGAATTGAGTCGTATAGCTTCTCATCTGTTATGGCTCGGCCCTTTTATGGCAGATATTGGTGCACAGACCCCCTTTTTCTATATTTTCAGAGAACGAGAATTTGTATATGATCTATTCGAAGCTGCCACCGGTATGAGAATGATGCATAATTTTTTTCGTATTGGAGGAATAGCGGCTGATTTACCTTATGGTTGGGTAGATAAATGCTTGGATTTTTGTGATTATTTTTTAACAGAGGTTGTTGAATATCAAAAACTGATTACACGAAATCCTATTTTTTTAGAACGGGTTGAAGGAGTTGGGATTATTGGGGGGGAAGAAGCAATAAATTGGGGTGTATCCGGACCAATGCTACGCGCATCCGGAATACCATGGGATCTTCGTAAAGTTGATCGTTATGAGTCTTACGATGAATTTGAATGGGAAATTCAGTGGCAAAAACAAGGAGATTCATTAGCTCGTTATTTAGTACGACTTAGCGAAATGACAGAATCCATCAAAATTATTCAACAGGCTCTGGAAGGACTTCCGGGGGGTCCCTATGAGAATTTAGAAAGCAGAGGCTTTGATAAAAAAAGGAACCCAGAATGGAATGATTTTGAATATCGATTCATTAGTAAAAAACCTTCTCCTACTTTTGAATTATCGAAACAAGAACTTTATGTAAGAGTTGAAGCCCCAAAAGGGGAATTGGGGATTTTTCTCATAGGAGATCAAAGTGGTTTTCCTTGGAGATGGAAAATCCGACCACCGGGTTTTATTAATTTGCAAATTCTTCCTGAACTAGTTAAAAGAATGAAATTGGCTGATATTATGACGATACTCGGTAGCATAGATATAATTATGGGAGAAGTTGATCGTTAAAATGATAATTTATGCAACAGAAGTACAAACTATAAATTCTTTTGTTAGATTGGAATCTTTAAAAGAGGTCTATGGACTCATATGGATATTTGTCCCTATATTTTCTCTTGTATTGGGAATCATAACAGGTGTACTAGTAATTGTGTGGTTAGAAAGAGAAATATCTGCAGGGATACAACAACGTATTGGACCTGAATACGCTGGCCCGTTGGGAATTCTTCAAGCTCTAGCCGACGGGACAAAACTACTTTTCAAAGAAGATCTTCGTCCATCTAGAGGAAATACTCCTTTATTTAGTATTGGACCATCTATAGCAGTTATCTCAATTTTACTAAGTTATTCAGTAATTCCCTTTAGCAATCACCTTGTTTTAGCGGATCTCACGATCGGTATTTTTTTATGGATTGCCATCTCAAGTATTGCTCCGATTGGACTTCTTATGTCAGGATATGGATCAAATAATAAATATTCTTTTTTAGGTGGTCTGCGAGCTGCTGCCCAATCGATTAGTTATGAAATACCATTAACTCTATGTGTTTTATCAATATCTCTACGTGCGATTCGTTGAAACATAAACGTTTATTTTTACTATTCCGTTTCTTCTAGACGAATAAGTTAAAAACCGGAATATATATTTATCTTTCGGGTTAATCTTAATAAAAGGAATTTGATAGTTATATATGAGTGAAAAAAAACTGCTCAGAAATTAGCAGTAAAAAAGAAAAATTGAGTCTCATTTCCTATGTACAAAGGTTAAACGGAAATAAACATAAGCGTAAGAATCACTTTACCCCAAGGCTGGTTGATTAGTCATCCTGGCTTGAAGCGGGTTAAAAATATTAACCGTATGACGTTTTCACTATCAGTTATATAGATTAACATACATGTATTACAAAGTGAGCGGCAATTAGGTAAAAATGAGTGGATGGTTAGAAACACCAAAATACATAAAGAATTTGTAATAGAGATTAACCAAATTGAAAAGGATATTTATGCATAACATAAGATAACAGAAAAAAGAAGGTTAATTGGGGCTTGAAATTAGTAGAAATGATCAGACAGTACTCCCCAAGATTCCGATTCAGAGTATGCTCCTATCCACCGATAAATGTAATGACTATCAGAAACGAAATAATCCTTTATTTTTTAAGTCCACCAACTTTTTTTCTAAAAAAGAAAGAAGAATAGGAACGAAACAAGGATATTTTTTTTCATATATTTCGAAAATAAAATAGAATTTCTGTCATGAATAATAAACTAATAGGATGTCTAATTATTTTTCGTAATTGAAACCCACGATGGGCTGAAATACCTATTTTATTTTTACAAGAGTATTTTATTAAAGGAGTAAGTTATTACTCAACAAATAGAAATTAAAATTTGTAAAGGATGAGATGAATTCCGAAGCGCTTTTTTTTATTCTTAGAATTTGAGCAGACAGAATTCCATTGGTATAATTCGGGACCCCTATTTATATTTAATCTATTTTAGAACACATCATATCCATCTAAATAATACTAATCTGGTCCTTAGATTTATTTATGGCCCCCGAGGAGCCGTATGAGGCGAAGACCTCATGTACGGTTTTGTAATAGCGGTGAGAATAGTAATGTTATCACCGACTAGGATTATCTAACAGTTTAAGTACAGTTGATATAGTTGAGGCACAATCAAAATATGGTTTTTGGGGATGGAATTTGTGGCGTCAACCTATAGGTTTTATCATTTTTCTAATTTCTTCCCTAGCAGAATGCGAGAGGTTACCGTTTGATTTACCAGAAGCGGAAGAAGAATTAATAGCAGGTTATCAAACTGAATATTCAGGTATCAAATTTGGTTTATTTTACGTTGCTTCTTATCTAAATCTCTTAATTTCCTCATTATTTGTAACAGTTCTATACTTAGGCGGTTGGAATATTTCTATTCCGTATATATCTATTCTGGAGCTATTTGAAAGGGATCAAATTTTTGGAACAACAATTGGTATCTTTATTACATTAGCTAAAACTTATTTGTTCTTGTTCATTTCTATCGCAACAAGATGGACTTTACCTAGGCTAAGAATGGATCAACTATTAAATCTTGGATGGAAATTTCTTTTACCGATTTCCCTTGGTAATCTATTATTAACAACTTCTTTCCAACTCTTTTCACTCTAAATTGAAAATGAATCCAACATATTCATTACTTGTTTTAAACAAGAGAAAGAAACAAAGATAAAATTATTGATAGATAATTACAATATGCTTCCTATGATAACCGGGTTCATGAATTATGGTCAACAAACCCTACGAGCTGCAAGGTATATTGGTCAAGGTTTCATGATTACCTTATCCCACACAAATCGTTTACCTGTAACTATTCAATATCCCTATGAAAAATTAATAACATCGGAACGTTTCCGCGGTCGAATCCATTTCGAATTTGATAAATGCATTGCTTGTGAAGTATGTGTTCGAGTATGTCCTATAGATCTGCCTGTTGTTGATTGGAAATTGGAAACTAATATTCGAAAAAAACGATTGCTTAATTACAGTATTGATTTTGGAATTTGTATATTTTGTGGTAATTGTGTTGAGTATTGTCCAACAAATTGTTTGTCAATGACTGAAGAATATGAATTTTCAACTTATGATCGTCACGAATTGAATTATAATCAAATAGCTTTGGGTCGTTTACCAATGTCAGTAATTGACGATTACACTATTCGAACAATTTTGAATTCACCTCAAACAAAAAATGGGTAAACCCATTAATTTTATTAAAAAAAGAATTCAAAATTGTTGAATTATATAAAGAATTTAATTAAAAACTTGTATTTATATAATAATATTAAGTATTAAGGCTCATTCTTTATAATAGAAGATATTCGTAATTACTTTCTTGAAATAGATAGGTTGAAAATACACTTTAGAATAAAAAAGCGAAACTGTCTAATAATTGTATCTACATCAATTCATATCCATTAGATTCTAATTTCACTCTATTAGAAACATATTAGAAACATATTAAAAAAAAAATTCCCCGGTTAAATTAATAAGGTCATGAAAAGGATTTCGATTTTTTTCTTATTTTAATAATATAATGGATTTGCCTGGACCAATACATGATTTTCTTTTAGTTTTTCTGGGATCCGGTCTTCTAGTAGGAGGTCTGGGAGTGGTAGTACTTCCCAACCCAATATTTTCAGCCTTTTCCTTAGGATTTGTTCTTGTTTGTATATCTTTATTGTATATTCTATCAAATTCCCATTTTGTAGCTGCTGCACAACTCCTTATTTACGTGGGGGCCATAAATGTTTTAATCATATTTGCTGTGATGTTCATGAATGATTCAGAATATTCCACAGATTTCAATCTGTGGACCGTTGGGGATGGGATTACTTCATTGGTTTGTACAACTATTCTTTTTTCATTAATTTCTACTATTCTCGATACGTCATGGTACGGGGTTATTTGGACTACAAGATTAAACCAGATTCTAGAGCAAGATTTAATAAGTAATAGTCAACAAATAGGAATTCATTTATCAACAGATTTTTTTCTTCCATTTGAACTCATTTCAATAATTCTTTTAGTTGCTTTGATAGGGGCAATTTCTGTGGCTCGTCAATAAAAAACGTTCTAATTAGTAAAGACCAAAGAAAACTTTGTGTATGTTATCATATTTTTTTCCGTTCATTCAATTAAATTTGATTGAATACTATTTCATATTTTAAATATCAATTTTTATATTTGATATATATTTGAAATTTTTTTCCCTAATATAGTTTTTATTCGTACTTTTTTGTTATATTCTAGTTGATTGAATCCGGTGAATTATTTTTATTATTCATATTGAAATGAATCAAAATTGATAAGGAGTTGCTGAATGATACTCGAACATGTACTTGTTTTGAGTGCCTATTTATTTTTGATTGGTCTTTATGGATTGATCACGAGTCGAAATATGGTTAGGGCTCTTATGTGTCTTGAGCTTATACTCAATGCAGTTAATATGAATTTCGTAACATTTTCTGATTTTTTTGATAATTCTCAACTAAAAGGGGATATTTTCTGCATTTTTGTTATAGCAATTGCAGCCGCTGAAGCAGCTATTGGATTAGCTATAGTCTCGTCAATTTATCGTAACAGAAAATCAACTCGCATCAACCAATCGACCTTATTAAATAAGTAGTATAAATAAAAAAATTATAGGTTGAAATTTGCATATATAATAGGTTATGACTTACTAGATTATATTTGTGAAAATCTAAGAAATCAAAGTATTTTAGCCCCATTTTTTTATCAATTGAGCCAGAATTCATTAAAAAAATTCTATTAAAGGAAATCATTGCTTCATCTAGTATTTTAATATATCATTTAGTTAGAAGTTTACTAGATTGAAAATTTATGACATTCAAAAAACTATAGATCCTATGTCACATTCAGTAAAAATTTATGATACCTGTATAGGATGTACTCAATGTGTCCGAGCATGCCCTACAGACGTATTAGAAATGATACCTTGGGATGGATGTAAAGCTAAGCAAATAGCTTCCGCTCCAAGAACCGAGGACTGTGTTGGTTGTAAGAGATGTGAATCTGCCTGTCCAACGGATTTTTTGAGCGTTCGAGTTTATTTATGGCATGAAACAACTCGAAGCATGGGCCTAGCTTATTGATACGTTACCGAAAACCTCATTTGAATAAATTTGGAATACATTTTATTTTTTTTATTGACAAGTACTCGTACTCAAAAAAGTTAAATTATATTTTTTTATTTATATATTTTTTTTGAGTACGCGTTCTTTGGACCTGGTGTATCTTGTCTTTACCACGAATGATTTTCCTTGGTTAACAATAATTGTTGTTTTTCCAATATCTGCTGGTGCGTTAATGTTATTTCTCCCGCATAGGGGAAATAAAGTCAATAAATGGTATACTATATGCATTTGTATCTTAGAACTTCTTCTAACGACCTACGCTTTTTGTTATAATTTTAAAATGGACGATCCATTAATTCAACTGTCCGAAGATTATAAATGGATCAATTTTTTTGATTTTTATTGGAGACTGGGAATAGATGGACTTTCTATAGGAACAATTTTACTGACGGGATTTATTACTACTTTAGCCACTTTAGCGGCTTTTCCAGTTACTCGGGATTCCCGATTATTCCATTTCCTGATGTTAGCAATGTACAGCGGTCAAATAGGATCATTTTCTTCTCGGGATCTTTTACTTTTTTTCATCATGTGGGAATTAGAATTAATTCCCGTTTATCTACTTTTATCCATGTGGGGTGGAAAGAAACGTCTGTATTCAGCTACAAAATTTATTTTATACACTGCAGGAAGTTCGATTTTTTTATTAATAGGAGTTTTAGGTATAAGTTTATATGGTTCGAACGAACCAACATTAAATTTAGAACTATTAGCTAATCAATCCTATCCTGTCACACTCGAAATACTATTTTATATTGGATTTCTTATTGCTTTTGCCGTCAAATCACCGATTATACCTTTACATACTTGGTTACCTGACACCCACGGCGAGGCACATTACAGTACCTGTATGCTTCTCGCTGGAATCTTATTAAAAATGGGAGCATATGGATTGGTTCGAATCAATATGGAATTATTACCTCACGCCCATTCTATGTTTTCTCCTTGGTTGATGGTAGTCGGTACAATCCAAATAATTTATGCAGCTTCAACATCTCCCGGTCAACGTAATTTAAAAAAGAGAATAGCCTATTCTTCTGTATCTCATATGGGTTTTATAATTATAGGTATTGGTTCTATAACGGATCCTGGACTTAATGGAGCTATTTTACAAATAATATCTCATGGATTTATTGGCGCTGCACTTTTTTTCTTGGCAGGAACGAGTTATGATAGAATTCGGCTTGTTTATCTTGATGAAATGGGTGGAATGGCTATCTCCATTCCAAAGATATTTACAATGTTCACTATCTTATCGATGGCTTCCCTTGCATTACCGGGCATGAGTGGTTTTGTTGCAGAATTAATCGTTTTTTTTGGAATAATTACCAGCCAAAAATATTTCTTAATTTCAAAAATTTTAATTATTTTTGTAATGGCAATTGGAATGATATTAACTCCTATATATTTATTATCTATGTCACGCCAAATGTTCTATGGATACAAGTTAATTAATGTCAAAAACTTTGCTTTTTTTGATTCTGGACCCCGAGAATTATTTCTTTCAATCTCTATTCTTCTACCCATAATTGGTATTGGGATTTATCCTGATTTTGTGCTCTCATTAGCAAGTGACAAGGTCGAATCCATTTTATCAAATTATTTTTATGGATAGTTTTCAGGAAATAAAAAAAAGCATTAAATTGAATTGTAATCAGAAGTCTTTGGTCTTTGTATTGTGAGAACCTTTTGAATCATTGTACTACTTGATTCAAAAGGTTCTTGATGATTTACTACTAAAATTAAATTCTATTTCTTAACTTATATCTTAACTTATATGAAGTTATATATAGATGCTATTCTTTTTTCTTTGGATTCCTTTATTTTTTGATTTTTGGTTAATGTTTTATTTAATTCGATGTAAATGAACCATAACTATGTAAACCTATTCCTAAAAGATTGACGCCAAAATAGCATATCCAAATTAAAAGAAAGCCTATCGAAGCCACAATTGCAGAATTTATACCCCTAACATTCCTATTTGTTTTAATATGTAAATAAATTGCGAATATGGTCCAAGTAATAAATGCCCAAGTTTCTTTTGGATCCCAATTCCAATATGAACCCCATGTCTCATTAGCCCATACAGCTCCTGAAAGAATGCCGACGGTTAAAAAGATAAATCCAAGACTAATAATCCGAAAACTCCAATAATCAAATTGTTCAATCAATTGATACTTATAATAATTTCTAGAAAAACTAAAATTAATGTTTTGTTGTAGTAAAATAGAATTTCTTTCGTTTATATAGTAAAGTACATCAAAAGAAAATAATTCATTTAATAAATTTTTTTTTTTACTATTCTTTTTCCAAAAAGTAGGTCCGACTTTGCGAAATGTAATGACTAGAAGAGCTATTGATAATAATGATCCGCATAACAGAGCGCCATAGCCTAATATCATCATACTTACGTGCATCATTAACCACTGGGACTGGAGAGCTGGTACTAATATTGCAGACTGAGGCATTTTGTTTAAAAGACCTGAAGTCGCAAAACCCTGAATAAAAATAGCACTTGGCGCAGTTATTGCGTTTAAGTGATTTTTTTGTTTTTTATTAAAATAGGAAACCATATGAATAATTGAAAAAGCCCATGAAAGAAAAATTAATGATTCATATAAATTACTTAATGGAAAATGTCCTGAATAAATCCAACGAGTGAGTAATAATCCTGTTATACCAAAAAACGTAATTATGATTCCTTTATCTGATGAATCAAAAAATCCTATGATTTCATCTAAATTAACTAATAAAGTTAAAAAAAAAATTGTCAGTACAATTGAAACGACCGAAAAAGATATATGAGTTAATATATGCTCTAAAATTGAAAAAATCATAAAAATTTTGTTAAAAATTAATAAATTAATACTAGGTTTTACCCGATTTTAGAAAAAAAAGTCGGGTATTAATTTGATTATAAAACTTATAATATCTCTTTTATAAGATCTTATGCCGCTACTCGGACTCGAACCGAGATGCTCTAGCACTGCTTCCTAAGAGCAGCGTGTCTACCAATTTCACCATAGCGGCAACTTGTTCAAAACAATACTAACAAGTTTTTATTCAATCGTCGAGATTAAAATTTAAATAAGGAAATGGAATTTACAATTGATTTCATGAATAAAAATTTGTTTAAATAGGTATTTGGGGTTTAAATTCAATTAAGATCTTTTTTTTTATCTGAGTTATTTTAAATTATTTTAATTCACTTTTTGTACTTTAGATTTTTTTCTAGAATACAATGAAAAATGTAACTAAATTAAAGTAGTTGGGACTTCAACCCAAAGACAAAACTCTAAATGTTCTTTATCATTTTTTTTTCATTTATATGATTAAAAAAAAATGATAAAGAACATTTATAAGTTCCATTAATAAAAAAATGTTTTTTCTAAAAATTAAAACTTCTCCAAAATCCTTAGAAATTTTAAATAAAATAAGATTTGCTTAATTGCTCAAGAGAAAAAAACTATTTTTATGCATCTTTTTATATTGTACAAACAGTACAAACATAAGATTTTTTGATCACTTAAAAATCATATCATATATTATTATCTAATATTCACTTATTGTGGATAGATGCTTTTATAACTTTGATTCCAAGTAAAGAATATAATAATTTAGAGAAATAATAATTCCTAAAGGTATAAAGTGAAAAAATTTTCACTTAAATTAATTAATTTCAAGAACCTATTGATTTCGCTTAAAGATCTTGTATTTCCTCCTTAAGAGGAAATACAAGATCTTTATTTATTATTGCATATTGCATCAAGTTAGTAATGGGTAAAATAAGAATCCCTTTTTTATAAAAAATTTGTTTTTAAGTTAGGCTAATTCTAATTATTCTAGTGTTTTTTATTTATTTTGTTGTACAAAAAAACTTTTTGAATTACCTGTAGAAAGTGATTTCCCTAACGAAAAAGCTTTCAACGATGTCCAATATCCCTTCCTTTTCCAAATTTTTTTACGAATACGCTTTTTCGAGATAGAAGTACGGTTTTTTGGAACTGCCATTCAAAAATGAAAAAAAGTTTTTCAGTGGTATAATTGGATGTCAAAGACATTTATTATTCTATTCTTTCGTACTCCATATCGAGTGAGTTTTTTCTTTCAACTTTTATTATATATTATTTTCAAAACAAAAAAGACATTCAAAAGTTTAAAACCCAACTGTTTTTTACTTTTTTTTTAATAAAATTTGGTTATTAAATATTAAAATTTTTTTTTATTTAACGTTTGAAATCCATACGAGAGTCCTCATTTAATTAATCTATACTGATAATTATATTATCCAAAAAAAAATTATGAAATTTCTTCACTTCATATGTAAAAAAAATATCGATTATATCGATATTTCTTGCAAAAAAAAAAGCTCACTTAGTGCACTGGAAGACAATCACTAAATTCCATAATTAAAATTCATTCCTTAATAATTGTAAATAATCAAACTCAAATAACTTTTTTTTAGGTAAAGTTTTTTTTATTATATAATTAATATTAAGTGTTTTTTTGTCGTGTAAATCTTTGTTCTATTCTTAATATATGTATATAAATTATTGTAATACGGAATTATAATTCACTTTTTCTGTATCTGCATAAAATCACAATTTTAGTTAGTAGTAATAAAAAAAAAAAGACAAATAATTTTTTTGACAGTAACTTAGTAATATTATTTAATCACTTCTAATTTTTTGATTTTAATATATATTTCTTTTCAAAGATTTATGAAGGATTATACTAATTCGAAAAAATTTCTATTTAGGTTTGAAATCACGTGCTTTTTTATTGTCCCCTTTGAAAAATATATATATACAAACCAGTGAATAAGAAATAATAAATTTAAGAATAAAATAAAAAGGGTTTTTTATTTTATGGAACATACATATCAATATTCATGGATCATCCCTTTCATTCCACTTCCAGTACCTATTTTATTAGGGGTTGGACTTCTACTTTTTCCGACAGCAACAAAAAACCTTCGACGTATGTGGACTTTTCTGAGTATTTTTTTGTTAAGTATAGTTATGGTCTTTTCACTCTATCTATCTATTCAACAAATTTTTCTAAGTTGCATTCATCAAAATGTATGGTCGTGGACCATAAATAATGGATTTTCTTTTGAGTTCGGTTACTTTATTGATCCACTTACTTCTATTATGTCAATATTAATTACAACTGTTGGAATTTTGGTTCTGATTTATAGTGACAATTATATGTCTCATGATCAAGGATATCTGAGGTTTTTTGCTTATATGGGTTTTTTTAATACTTCAATGTTAGGATTAGTTACTAGTTCTAATTTGATCCAAGTTTATTTTTTTTGGGAATTAGTTGGAATGTGTTCGTATTTATTAATAGGTTTTTGGTTCACACGACCTATTGCAGCGAATGCTTGTCAAAAAGCTTTTGTAACTAATCGTGTAGGGGATTTTGGTTTATTATTAGGAATTTTAGGTCTTTATTGGATAACTGGCAGTTTCGAATTTCAGGATTTATTCGAAATATTCAATAATTTAATTTTAAATAATAGAGTAAATCTCTTATTCCTTACTTTGTGTGCATTTCTATTATTTGTGGGTCCTATTGCTAAATCCGCACAATTTCCTCTTCATGTATGGTTACCTGATGCCATGGAGGGCCCTACTCCTATTTCGGCTCTTATACATGCTGCTACTATGGTAGCGGCGGGAATTTTTCTTGTAGCTCGTCTTCTTCCTATTTTTATAGTTATCCCTTCTATAATGTATATAATATCTTTGATAGGTATAATAACAGTACTCTTAGGAGCCACTTTAGCTCTTGCTCAAAAAGACATTAAGAGAGGTTTAGCCTATTCTACAATGTCTCAACTGGGTTATATGATGTTAGCTCTAGGTATGGGGTCTTATCGATCCGCTTTATTTCATTTGATTACTCATGCTTATTCGAAAGCTTTGTTGTTTTTAGGATCTGGATCCATTATTCATTCAATGGAAGCTATAGTTGGATATTCTCCCGATAAAAGTCAGAATATGATTCTTATGGGTGGTTTGACAAAACATGTGCCGATTACAAAAACGGCCTTTTTAGTAGGAACACTTTCTCTTTGTGGTATTCCCCCCCTTGCTTGTTTTTGGTCTAAAGATGAAATTATTAATGATAGTTTGTTGTTTTCGCCAATTTTTGCAATAATAGCTTGTTCAACAGCGGGATTAACCGCATTTTATATGTTTCGGATTTATTTACTTACTTTTGAAGGACATTTAAACACTTATTTTATAAATTACAGTGGAAAAAAAAGTAGCTCCTTCTATTCAATCTCTTTATGGGGTAAAGAAGAAGAAAAAAAACTTAATAGAAATTTTGGGTTAGTACCATTATTAACAAGGAATAATACGAAAAGAGCTTCTTTTTTTTGCAAGAAAACATATAAAATTAGTAATAATGTAAGAAATCAAACTTTTATTACTGTTGAAAATTTTGGACTTAATACAAGAACTTTCTATTATCCCCATGAATCAGACAATACTATTCTATTTCCTATGCTTGTATTGCTTTTATTTACTTTGTTTATTGGAGCCATAGGAATTCCTTTCAATCAAGAAGGAATAGACTTTGATATATTGTCAAAATTATTCACGCCGTCAATAAACCTTTTGCATAAAAATTCACAAAATTTTGTGGATTGGTATGAATTTTTTAGAAATGCAACTTTTTCAGTCAGTATAGCGTTGTTTGGAATATTTATAGCATACTGTTTATATAAGCCTTTTTATTCATCTTTATTAAATTTAACCTTACTTAATTCATTTCAAAACTGGAGTTCTAAAAGAATTAGGTGGGAAAAACTAATAAATTTTGTATATAATTGGTCATATAATCGTGGTTACATAGATGCTTTTTTTAAAACATCTTTAACTGAAAGTATAAGAAGATTAGCAAAACAAACGAATTTTTTTGATAAACGAATCATTGATGGAATTACAAATGGAGTAGGTATTTCAAGTTTCTTTGTAGGAGAAGTAACAAAATATATAGGTGGAAGTCGCATCTCTTCTTATCTG